GGAGCAGCAAGCAATGCGGACTCTATACGCGCGCACTAGCGCGCTCTTTCGAGCCTCCGCTTGCTCTCTTGCTCGCGTAGGGTCGTTCCGGACCTCCGCTTGCTCTCTTGCTCGCGTAGGGTCGTTCCTCCCCTCCGCTTGCTCTCTTGCTCGCGTAGGGTCGTTCCGGACCTCCGCTTGCTCTCTTGCTCGCTCCGGGTCGTTCCTCCCCAGCAAGCTCCGGTCCGAAAGGACCCGAAGCGCGCCAAAGAGCAAGCTCCGGTCCGAAAGGACCCGAAGCGCGCCAAAGAGCAAGCTCCGGTCCGAAAGGACCCGAAGCGCGCCAAAGAGCAAGCTCCGGTCCGAAAGGACCCGAAGCGCGCCAAAGAGCAAGCGTAGGGTCCGAAGGACGAAGCGCGCCAAAGAGCAAGCGGAGGCTCGAAAGAGCGCGCTAGTGCGCGCTCCGTTTTCTCGCTGGCTCTCAAGCCTCCGCGCGCTAGTGCGCGCGTATAGAGTCCGCTTCGTTCGCGTCTGCGCTCTCCCTTTTCTCGAGAGCGTCTGCGCTCTACCTTTTCTCGTTCGCTAGGAGTTCTTTTTGTGTTGCTAGCGCGCTCCGGCATGAGAGCCTACGCTTGCTTCCCCATAGTCCATTAGAGCTGATCGGGAAAGAGTAGTTCAGACCCTCACTTTTCTTTATCTATTCCTATGTATGAGTCTTTGAAGAGATCTTGGATGGATTTAAAGGACAAAGATAGTTGTTAATGCAGGAGTTGAGTGAAGACTTCCCGAGTTAGGGCTGGATCGACCCTCTAACTAAAAGAGAAAAAGTGCTTTTTTGCGCTGAAAGCAGGGAGGGCGCCTTAGGTTCGGTAAGCAAGCGGGAAGGAAAGAGCAGTCAAGTTAGTCTTGACCTCGATGAAGCCTTAGGTCTTACCAATAGTCCCTCAGAGTGGATAGGGCAGATTTGAAGGATGCAGCTAGGAGTTCCGGAGCAGTTGAGTGAGGACTTCATGAGTTAGGGAGTCAAGTTAGTTCCGACCTTTAGGGCTGCCCTTATAGGATTTACCCCGTAACTAAGAGGGAAACCTTCCTTTGAGCGGGAGTGAGTGATCCAGGAGCACGAACGGGATTGCAGGAATTTACTGAGCGGAGGAGTGAAAGCAGCAGTTGAGTGAAGACTTTGAGTTCCTGAGCTAAAGGCAGTTCCTGAGCTAAACTTCCTCCGCTATAAGCTCGAGCAGCAGTTGAGTTAAGACTTAAGGTTGCCCGATTTTTTATAGAAACTGCGCACTTTGTTTAAGAGAAAGCTCAGATTGCAGACGCGCGCTCCGGGTCCTTCCTCCACGTAGCTTGCCGGAGAGCAAGCGTACGACACCGAGCGGGATGGAAGGACTTTCGGTTCTTTCCTGAGCTAAAGAGTTAATGCAGCAGTTGAGTTAAGACCTCGAGTTGGAGTTCCCGAGTGAAAAGCCTTATCTCTCTTTTCTTATTCCTATGAGTCTTTAAAGCATTGATCGTCTTGTTAATGCAGCTACGAGCGTCAGTTGGAGCTGAGGAGCTAGGGCAGCAGTCAAGTTAGTCTTGACTCACAAGTAAGTTATTGAAGACTTGCGGTAGTTCTTAGTTCGGACTTCCGGTTCTGAGCTGCAGTTGAGTTCGGACTTGGTCTTGTTGATTTTCTGGATTTACCCTGTAACTCAAAGCGAAAAGGGAATCTTCCTCAGGTTTCGGAAAGTAGGGAGGACACCGAGCGGGAATGCAGCTGTTGACTTGACTATGCTGAGAGAGGTGACCCGGGAGGGGAACCGATCGGAATGGAATAAGCCGAGACAGACCTTTTATGAGCGAAAGAGTTAATGCAGTTTACTTCAGACCCGGATTAACCCTTCGTTATTCTCTATAGTCCCAGAGAGCTAGCTGCTTTCCCGGCTTGAGCGAGGACTGAATGCGTTCCTGAGTTTTCTCGTTAAGAGTGACGGTCTTTCTTTCCTCCGTTTTTGCTGCCCTTTATGGATCGACCCTGACACTAACGGGATTGCAGGGCTGGCTTTCTTTCCTGAGCTAACGAGTTCTTGAGCTAAACGCCGAGCTATCCGCTTTCCCGGAATCAAGTTAGCGAGGACTGAATGCTGCCCTGAGTTTGCTCGCGGTATAAGTAAGTTAGTTCCGGAGTCAAGTTAGTTCGGACTTTCAGTTGCTGGTTCCGGCTCTGAGTTCCGTAGCTAGCTTAACCCCTTGGTATTCCGATAGTGCCCGAGGGCGGCGAGGGAAGAGTTAAGGGATGCCGCGTCTTGTTAATGCAGCCCCGAGAGCTAGCTGCTTTCCTGGCTTGCTCGTCTTGTTAATGCAGCTACGAGCGTCAGCGGGGAGCCTCTCTGACCCCGTAAAAACGGCAGTAAAGTCCTCCCGCTGCCGAGCGGTCTTTCTCTCTCGCTTGAGCTAGCTGCTGTTTCGCGGGAAAGCGGTAAGCCTTTGACGGAGGCCCGCTCGCAGTTCCGGTTCCGGGGTTAAGTAAGTTAGTTCGGACCAGTTGAGTGAGGACTTCGGCTTGGCAAGGTTCCGGTTCCGGCATAAGTAAGTTAGTTAGGGCTTTGGGGGGAGAAAGAGCGCACTTGAACCCGAAGGGAACGAGGGGGCCTTAGGTTCGGTAAGCAAGCGGGAAGGAAGGCAGTGAAACTGAGCCGCCTATTCATGCAATGAATAGAATAGCGGTTACCCTGGAGTCCGGGTCACAGGGGAAGGGAGAGGGAGAAAGCCCATCGACCGATCCCGTCAGGACCCGAGCCGACTATTGAAGAATGAAATAGGGTCAGGCTCCTCCTTAACACAGGGAAGGGACTAAGGTGAAGGGAGAGGGAGAAAGCCCCTCGACCATTTCCTTAGAGTCAAGCCCTTCCCAACGACCGGAAAAGAGAGGGAAGCCCCGGACACCCTGCGCACGGCCTTAAAGGCCCCTTCAATGGGCAAAGACCCGTAGGCTTGTGCTAGCGGCTGTTTTGCATTAGTGCGGTCTGCCCTTTCTGGGCCTCCGCTGCTTGCTGCGCTTGAAACGCTAGCTAGCCTAGCTCGCACGATGCTCTTCTTATGGGGCCCTTAGATCCTGAGAGGGGCCCCTTAACAGCAGCTTAATCCGGACCGATTCGTCTAAACGAGGGCCAAACTCAGCTTTGGTCCACCACCTGGGTATTCTTAAAGGGGACTTGATTTTGGTATTTGTTGTCCAACTCCGCTCGCAATCCCTGAGGATACGATTCAAAGAGTCAAACCTTTAAAGTAAAGCAGGAACAGACAACTAAGGAAGCCAGCCCTTTGGGGCTGGCTTTCCTCTGAAACAGGAGCGGGAGACCCTGAGTTAGGAAAATCAAAATCCTTACCGGAAAAGGGAGGGAGAGACCAAGAGGAAGTTGGAGTTTCCCGAAGGGATTCCATTCCTGTCCTGAAGTTGTTGTTACTGAGTTAAGCGACCGGCCTATTCATGCAATGAATAGAGTGAAAGGTCTACCTTAACAGAGAGGGAAGGGAGAGGGATGAAATACCCTATACCGATCCCGTCAGGACACCGACCGACTCGACGCCCCAGCTATTTAAGAATGAAATAGAGTCTGGGGTGCCTGCTTTAAAGAGGGAGGAGGTCACAGGAGGAGGGAGAGGGAGAAAGCCCATCGACCAGAACCTGTGAATAAAGCCTCCCAAATACCAAAAAAAAGTGAGCCCTTTAAGAAATGTCACCCAGTTTGGCCTTCTTCGTAGGCTTGCCGATGTTCAAGAATCTCGTCTCGCGTTGTTGGAGTATCGCAGCGAGTGGATTCAGGGGACAGGACCACAACACCCGTCCCGGCACTGCAGCAGTGTCGGATTGCTAAACCCGATTTACCGGAGTAATGTCCGCCTTCTTGTACTACAGTTGACAGAAGCCCGATTGCCTTCTTTATTAGTCATTTCGTCTTCCAAATGGCTTTTCCTATTTGATTTGACGACTTCTTTCCGACCAATGCGCCTTTCGAGTTGCTACTACTCCCACTCAAAACAAGATCCTTATTCTTTCTATAGGATCCCTACTGGACAGGGATGGGAACAGCTTATTCCGCGGAAATTCTCATCTCGTACCCTTTTCCATATCCTGTTAGAAAACTCATCCACTTAGGAACGCGGCTCCTGAGGCCAATTCCCCCCTACTGAAAGAATAGAAATGCCCAGCGCAGGACGCGGGCGGTACGGCATTGGGGCCCAGCAGGAATCAACTAATCCACCATGGTTTTGTGTCCACCACTCTGTCCTTACTGCACTTATTCTTATTTCGAGATGGGCGATAAAGATCGGACGATTAACCCCGTCTACGCCTCTCAAGCTCTGTTGCCCGTGTATGGGGGTACGGAAGGATTAGAGGTTCCAGCAACAACTCATACTTGACGTATCGATCACGCTGTAGTGTTTTCGAACTTTTCATTTCCTGTTTGGTTTTTCAGAGTTTTTGACCTTTCTTTGACTCCTCAAATGCGGCTTTCAAGAGGGTTTTGATTGATCTAAAGCGTAAAACCGCTTGTTAATGCAGCTAAGAGCTCGAGTTGGAGTGTTGACTTACGGTTTCGGTTGCCCTTTTTATTATAGCAAGAGCGCACTAAGAGGCGAAAAAAGAAGCCTCTTTTGAGCCGAAGGTAGTGAGAAAACGGAGAAAGCGCAGACGCAAGCGAAGGGGAGCAAGCGGAGGTGAGACCGGAGCGAGCAAGAAAGCAAGCGGAGGCGAGAAAGAGCGCGCTAGCAAACTACGAAAACAACAACGTATAGAGACGCGCGCTCCGGCTTTCAGCACCTCCGCTTGCTGGCTGCCTACGCGCGCTAGTGCAAACTACGGCTTCTCAAACCACAAGTGCGCCCAGCAAGCTCCGGGGCGACCGTAGGCTTGCTCTCGAGCAAGCGGAGGCTAGAAAAATACACCAACAATAAGATCGAATCTGCCGGGTAATGACTCTTTGTCCCTATTTGAGGCTAGGAACTTGAAATGACTTCCTCAGTTGGGAAAACAAATAATACGATCTGATCTTATAGAGATAAGACCTACTTTGAGCTAGCTGTAAACGGTTGGTAGCCCACAACCTGCCAAACTGATCTAGCTAGCTCAGGTTAGTTGCACCCATTTGAGGCTAGGAACTTGAAATGACTACTTCCTCAGGTGGGTGGCTTATCCCTTGGGTTGTTAGTGGCCCTTTTTTGCTGTAGGGAACTCAAAACTCAGATGGCCTTATCCTATGGTTTGTTAGTGGCCCTTGTTTGCAGTAGGGAACTCAAAACTCAGATTGAATTGATATCGGGGTCATACCCATTTATGAAACGGGAAAAAAGACAGGATAGAGAGCAAGAGTGCTGGTTGGAGGGAGTGGCCCATTCTCCTATGGGCCACGGACTCCAACCAGCTCTCTATTTACCCTCTCTTTAGCCCCTTTCACTAATTCTGACTTTACTACTTCCCTTCTTATAAGCTCCAACTACTTTTCTTCCTATAAGCTACAAAGACTTTTTTCTCTATAAGCTCCAAGGAAGCCATTACCCTAAAGAAAAGATCTTATTGTTGGTGTATTGTTCTAGCCTCCGCTTGCTCTCCCCATAGAGGAAATCGGGAAGGCAGGACTCGACTCAAGACGCTCTAACCATAGCCCAAAGATCTTTACTAACCCGAAAATCCTTCCTCCAAGCCTAACCCATATGAAAATATCAGAGGAAAAAGACCTGATTGCGAATAAGCTACTATAAGGTTACTATACCAGTAACGATTCTAGTTTCGATGCAAGGAGCCCTTGCCTTTCTGATAATGGCTGTTCAGCATAAATCTTGCTACCATCTTCGAAGCTTCAAACATCTTTGGATTGGGCATAGTGGAACCCTCAGCAACATAAGTTGCATTTACAATTTCGAGTGACTGGAAGGAAGTCTCAATAGCTTCTTCAGCGGCTTCAATATACGGAAATGCAGCAGGTTTAGTGACAAACTTTCTTCTCCTTTTTTATACAGTTACCACATGGCCCTCAACAACATCATACTTGACTCTTTGGTGCAGAGAAGACGGGACAGCACCAGCTGTGTGAATCCAAGGCCTTCCTTGCAGCACACTATAAGCCGGGCCAGGGCAATATCCATAACCTGCATCGTCACTTCGAAAGTATACGGGACAATTTCCAAAGGCAAATCTATGACCCCAATGCCATTCTTCTTTGTGCCATCAAAAGCTCTGACAATTGGATTACTGGGGTGCACCTGTGAAGGATCTACAGGCAACTGGCTCAAGGTGGCCTTTGGGAGAACATTCAAGGCAGACCCATTATCAATCAGGACTTTTGTAACCGAGCAGTCTTTACACTTCAGGGATATGTGTAGTGCTTTGACATGCCCTGTTCCCTCTGGGTCGATCTCATCATCAGTAAAAGTGACATAGTTAGTGGCCTGGATCTGCCCAATCTGATTTCCGAATTTATCAGTGGAGACATCATGAGGAACATAAGCCACATTCAACACCTTTATTATTAATAATGCTTTGAGGAAGGCTTTGTCCCCGGTCTTCTTCTCCTAACTAAGATTCCATTCTTCGAAACAGAAGGACGGCCAGCCCATAGGAGGCTTATCCATGTAAAAAACCCAGCAAGTGAAGGTCCGGGGAGGAACGACCGACCCTACGCGCGCCAGAGAGCAAGCGAAGGTCCGAAAGGACCCTACGCGAGCAAGAGAGCAAGCGAGAAAACGTAGTATGAGCGCAGACGCTCTCGAGAAAACGGAGAGCGCACTAGCGACAAAAGCGCGCAGGCTCTCAATCCGTCACGCTTTTTTTTCTCGCTAGTGCGCGCGTATAGAGTCCGCATTGCTTGCTCCCCTTCGCTTGCTTTCTCCGTTTTCTCGCTTTCTCGCTAGCGCGCTTGTATAGAGTCCGCTTTGCTTGCTCTAGCTCTCATTTCGCGCATGCGCTTTGCGCTCTTGGCTTAACAATATCAAAGCGGACTCGAACCGCTGACATCCGCCACGTCAAGGTGACACTCTACCGCTGAGTTATATCCCTTCCCGCTACAGCTGATGGAGAAGCATTGAGCAAGGCAAGATTGTTGTTAGCTACAATCTCTGCCCTCCGTCTCTGACTTCGCTCTGCATAGCTGTGCATTGAGGGAGCAGCAGTGGTGTCAGGAAAGGTATATGCTGGGTAGTTACAAGGCAAGACCACTAGGGAAGCTGATCAAGCATATGTTTTTGACGATCGAGAAAAGGGCTTGCTAATTCCGCCAGCTCAGCTAAATGCCTTATTCAATGGCTAGACGCTCCCGTCTTCCAATAGAAAGAAATAGGAAAGTAGTCAGTCCGAATAGTATGGTACCGAACAAAGCTCAAGGCGAGCAGTAGAAACTTCCAAGCGTCGCAGGTTATCTCGTCTTACCCGAAGGCGTACTTCCCGTTCCCCAATCCCAATGGACAAACCCCCCGGCCTAGAAGATCGATTTTCAAAGGAAAGTAAGGTGTACGCTCTTCTCTTTATGAGTGGGGAATCCGGCAAAGTATGGTTCGCGGAGTTGGTATTGGGAGGAACCTTTTTGAGACGATTCGGAAAGCCAATCACTAAATCTGGTTATAGCAGTCTCGGAGCAACAACCTACCTACTATCTTAAAAAAGAAAAGAAGACCCTCCACTCTGAATATTGACTGAATGAACTCCGATTACTCATTATCGAAAGGACCCCAAAATCACTACACCGGTAGCTTAGCCGCTAAAGGAGGATTCCTCATAAAGATGGATCATAAGCTTTTCAATCGGACAAAGTTCTCATGGGCCCGGAGCAGATAGACTTGCTGTCGAAGAGCAACCGACTCCCAAGGTTCTAATAACCTCGGTCAAACAAGAAGGAGGTAACCTACATCCGTTAGAAGTATTCTTCACATCATTTGCAGAAAGTGATCTTGACAAGCCTTGATAAAAGATATTTGTGGAAATATTTATTATTTCGTTCAGGACGGAGCTTTAATACCAATCCGTAAATGTATTTGCAGGATTATATCTCCGGTCACTAAGACCGAGGGATGCATACGTGGTTTCTAACTCAGATGAAGCGAGAAAACGGAAAGCGCGCTAGCGAGAAAGCAAGCGAGAAAACGTAGTATGAGCGCAGACGCTCTCGAGAAAACGGAGAGCGCAGACGCTCTCGAGAAAAGGTAGTATGAGCGCAGACGCTCTCGAGAAAAGGTAGAGCGCAGACGCTCTCGAGAAAAGGTAGAGCGCAGACGCGAACGAGAAAACGGAGCGCGCACTAGCGCGCGGAGGCTTGAGAGCCAGCGAGAAAACGGAGCGCGCACTAGCGCGCTCTTTCGAGCCTCCGCTTGCTCTTTGGCGCGCTTCGGGTCCTTTCGGACCGGAGCTTGCTCTTTGGCGCGCTTCGGGTCCTTTCTCCCCGGAGCTTGCTCTTTGGCGCGCTTCGGGTCCTTTCTCCCCGGAGCTTGCTCTTTGGCGCGCTTCGTCCTTCGGACCCGGAGCTTGCTGGGGAGGAACGACCCGGAGCGAGCAAGAGAGCAAGCGGAGGTCCGGAACGACCCGGAGCGAGCAAGAGAGCAAGCGGAGGGGAGGAACGACCCGGAGCGAGCAAGAGAGCAAGCGGAGGGGAGGAACGACCCGGAGCGAGCAAGAGAGCAAGCGGAGGGGAGGAACGACCCGGAGCGAGCAAGAGAGCAAGCGGAGGGGAGGAACGACCCGGAGCGAGCAAGAGAGCAAGCGGAGGCTCGAAAGCCGGAGCGCGCTAGTGCGCGCGTATAGAGTCCGCATTGCTTGCTGCTCCGGCTTGAGAGCCAGCAAGCGTAGGTGCTGAAAGCCGGAGCGCGCCAAAGAGCAAGCTCCGGGGAGAAAGGACCCGGAGCGAGCAAGAGGGCAAGCGTAGGCTTGAGATAGAAAGCCTACGCGCGCGTCTCGGCGGATTCTTGTTTTGTTGCTAGCGCGCGTAGGCTCGATAGAGTTCGCTTGCTCTCTGGCGCGCGTAGGGTCGGTCGTTCCTCCCCTGAACTTGCTCCCCTACGCTTGCTAGGCGAGAAAGCCGGAGCAGCAAGCTCCGGGGAGAAAGGACCCGAAGCGCGCCAAAGAGCAAGCGAGAAAGCTACGCGCGCACTAGCGCGCGGAGGCTTTCGAGCCGGAGCTTGCTGGCTCGAAAGCCGGAGCAGCAAGCGGAGGCGCTGGAAGCGAAGCGCGCCAAAGAGCAAGCGTAGGGTCCGAAGGAGAGCAGCAAGCAATGCGGACTCTATACGCGCGCACTAGCGCGCTCTTTCGAGCCTCCGCTTGCTCTTTGGCGCGCTTCGGGTCCTTTCTCCCCAGCAAGCGGAGGCTCGAAAGCCGGAGCGCGCTAGTGCGCGCGTAGTTTTCTCGCTGGCTCTCAAGCCTCCGCGCGCTAGTGCGCGCGTATAGAGTCCGCTTCGTTCGCGTCTGCGCTCTTATAAACGCCGCGCGCTCAGGAAGGGTCTTTTGAACTTCTTAAGTGCGCGAATACGTATAGAGTCCGCTTCGTTCGCTAGCGCGCTCTACGTTTTCTCGCTTGCTTGTAGTTTTCTCGCCTCCGCTTTTTTTTGCTCTCTTGCTCGCGTAGGGCTTCCAGCGCCAGCAAGCGGAGGTCCGGAAGGACCCGGAGCGAGCAAGAGGGCAAGCGGAGGGTCCGAAGGAGAGCAGCAAGCGGAGGTCCGAAAGGACCCGAAGCGCGCCAAAGAGCAAGCGGAGGGTCCGAAGGAGAGCGCGCGTCTGCGCTCTACGTTTTCTCGTTCGCGTCTTGTTGTTTTCTACCTTTGCTAGCGCGCGTAGGCTCGATAGAGTTCGCTTGCTCCCCGGAGCTTGCTCTTTCTCGCCGCTTTCTTGCTCGCGTAGGTCTAGCCTTCGCTTGCTCCCTATTGATGATATTGTTCTCTATGAAGGGGAGGGGGTGCAAACCAGCTGCAGGTGCAGGATAAAGGGATTCACGCACAGGCTCTCTTCCCCTCCCTTGCTCCCGAATACGATTGTTGGATCCACCTTTGGTACCGC